TCAATCATAAATAAAATTTCGTTAGAAAATTTCATAGAGACAACGGAAATTAATAAGATTCATAGTCTCCTTCTTCCTGATACTGATTACCAAGAGTTTGAACAGAAAATAGACCGATTTGATAAAAAAACCTTTTCAACGGAAAATCGTCATTTATTTACTTTAATCAGTAAATTTGATAGAGAATCGGGATCGAGTTTAAATTGGAAGGGCCTCTCTTTATTTTCAGAAAAAGAACAAGGAAGGATTGGTTCAGAAAAAAGAGCCAAATTTTACAAATTTTTATTGAATACAATTCTAACTAGCCCTAATGGTCAAAAAACAAAACAAAAATTTGTAATAAAAGAAATCAGTAAAAAAGTCCCTAGATGGTCATACAAACTTATTACCGAATTGGAATTCCTGTCGGGCGCAGCTCATGAAGGCCTACCATTGGATTATCAGATACGTTCAAGAAAGTAGTAAATTATATTAATTATTAATATTATTAAAATTGTAGTAAATTAATATAAATTAATTTTAATAAAAAAAGAATTGCTACAAAAAAGAAATACACAAAAAGATAAGAAGAGATGCGCCCACCACCTATAGATTTGATACCTTCACCTACAAAGAAACTCAAAACACCAACTCCATTAGTAATTCCATCTATTACTCGTCTATCAAAAAAAGAAGTTAACTTGGCCAATCCTCTTATTCCCCCAATAAGGAATCTTGCATAAAAAGCATCTATGTAACCACGATTATATGACCAATCATATATACCATTTATTATTTTGTCCAAAAGAATTCTTTTAGGGCCTGTTTTAACAAAAGAGTTAATTAAGTCCCAATTTTGTAAAGATGAATAAACAGGTTTATATAAAAAAAAGGCTATAAATATTCCAAAAATAGCTATACTAACTGAAAAAAGAGCATCTTTCAAAGATTCATACCAATCTATAGAATTATTCAAATTTTGATGTAAAAGGTTTATAGACGGAGTTAACCATTTTGATAATATATCCAAATACACTCCTTCGTGATTGAAAGGAATTCCTAGGGATCCAACGAACAACGTAAATAGAACCAATACAAGTATAGGAAATAACATAGTATTATCCGATTCATAAGGATACGAAAAAAACTTCTTATTTCCAAAACTGGTAATAGTAATAAAAGGTTGTGTGATGTTTCTTGCATTCTGATCAATTCGATACGTTTTTTTTGAAAAAAAAGAAAAAATATTATGATTTTTCATTGTTAATAACGTTAATAAACTAAAATTTTTGTTAATTTTTTTTGAATCTTCTTTACCCCATAGAGATATTGAATAGAAGGGAGTATTCTTTTTGCCACTATAATTTTGAAAATGAACATTTAAATGTCCTTCAAAAGTAAGTAAATAGATTCGAAACATATAAAATGCGGTTAATCCCGCTGTAAACCAAGCTATTATTGCGAAAATGGGTGAATACAACCAAGTATCATTAATAATTTCATCTTTGGACCAAAAGCAAGCAAGAGGCGGAATACCACAAAGAGAAAGTGTACCTAATAAAAAAGCGGTTTTGGTAATTGGGACATGCTTTGTTAAACCCCCCATAAAAACCATATTCTGACTTTTATTTGGAGAATATCCAACAAGAGTTTCCATTGAATGAATAACGGATCCAGATCCTAAAAATAATAATGCTTTCGAATAAGCATGAGTAATCAAATGAAATAAAGCACTTCGATAAGACCCCATACCTAGAGCTAACATCATATAACCCAATTGAGACATTGTGGAATAGGCTAAACCTCTCTTAATGTCTTTTTGAGCAAGGGCAAAAGTTGCTCCGAATAATATTGTTATTACTCCTATCAAAGAGATGAAATTCATTATATGAGGGATGACTATGAAAAGAGGAATAAGCCGAGCTACAAGAAAAATGCCCGCAGCTACCATAGTAGCAGCATGTATAAGAGCCGAAATAGGAGTAGGTCCCTCCATGGCATCCGGTAACCATACATGAAGGGGAAATTGTGCAGATTTAGCAACTGCACCGGCAAATAATAGAACGGCACAGAAAGTAACAAATAAAAAATTGACTTCATTATGATTATTAGAAATCAAGTTATTGAATATTTTGAATAAATCTCGAAATTCGAAACTCCCTGTTATCCAATAAAAACCTAAAATTCCTAATAATAAACCAAAATCCCCAACACGATTAGTTACAAATGCCTTTTGGCAAGCATTTGCAGCAACAGGCCGTGTGAACCAAAACCCTATTAATAGATATGAACACATTCCTACCAATTCCCAAAAAATATAAATTTGTATCAAATTAGAACTAGTAACTAATCCTAACATAGAAGTACTGAAAAAACTCATATAAGCAAAAAATCTCAAATATCCTTGATCATAAGACATATAATTATCACTATAAATAAGAACCATAATTCCAATAGTAGTAATCAATATTGACATAATAGAAGTAAGCGGGTCGATCAAGTAACCGAATTCTAAAGAAAAATCATTATTGATGATCCAAGACCATACATATTGATAGATAGAACTGCCATTTATTTGCTGAATAGACAGATTTATCGAAAAAAGCATGACTATACTTAACAAAAAAACACTTTGAAAAGCCCACATACGGCGAAGACTTTTTGTTGCCGACGGAAAAAGAAGAAGTCCCGCTCCTATTAACATAGGAACTGGAAGTGGAAGGAAAGGAATTATCCACGCATATTGATATGTCTGTTCCATAAAAAAGTTTTTATTCTTAATTTATTGTTTCCGATTTACCGGATCCTACCCCCTTTCAATTTCAAAACAAAAGGGGTCAATAAAAAAATCAAGAGATGTACTAACTTAAAGATATTTTTCGAATTTTATATATTATCTGGGTCTTTCCAAAATACTTTAAATATTAAAATAAAGAAGTTACAATTGGGCAAATGATATGACCAACTTGCTCATAAAAAGCGAATTTAGTTATTAACTAAGATTTTTCTTAAAATCACGAAAATACGAAATTTCATTATTATTATATGACTTTATATTCATATTTTCTATTTATCAAAGGGGGGGGGGGTAAAATAAAATCAAATTTAATAAAAAAATCACTAAGATTTTTTTAACAAAACGTGTATCTTTTAATAAATTAATTACTTTAATTACTAGTTTGATTCGAATTTTAAAATGGAATTTGGAAATATTCTTTACTCAAGTTTGACCAATTAATAGAAAATTAAAGTTTTCATTAGGCAATGGGTTTTTAAAGGGTTCTTAAATCCTTGGGTGTATTTTATTCTGTATAAATATAAATGAAAGAAATGTAGAAAAAAAAGGACAGAGCTCAAAAGGGAAGGTCTTTTTTAGATTCTTTGTCTCACCAAATCAAATTTTTATAGTACAACAGCGGATTCTATAGATATAGATGTGAATCATAAAGAACACAAAATAAAGATACGAATCAATAAAACAAGTCTTTCTTACGAATATTCTATGTATATATATAAACTTTTGTTGAAAAAAAAATTAAATTATATTTTTATAGTAATATTTTGTACGATTTTTGCATATCTTTTATCTACTACTATATATATATTATCTAGTCTATATCTATATATATATATATATTATATAGAGAATAACTCGATAATGAATAGATTCGTTTTGACCAATAGATGTCTTTCACATCCAACTATAACAATGAGTAACCTCTTAATTTTTAAATGGCAGTTCCAAAAAAACGTACTTCTATTTCAAAAAAGCGTATTCGTAAAAATATTTGGAAAGGTAAGGGATATTGGGCAGCCTTAAAAGCGTTGTCATTAGGGAAATCTCTTTCTACCGGAAACTCAAAAAGTTTTTTTGTTCGACAAAAAAATAAGTCATAAAATAAAACATTGGAATAATCTGAATAGAAAAATAGGCCCATTTCATTCTTAATAGGAGATTAACAAACCTATTGTTTGTGGCTAATCAATATGAACTAGAACTCACTTCGCTGTTAGGATATGTATAATAAGAATTCTTCGGTTTAGGGGAAAGACAAGATACAAAACTTGAGCCTTTTTAGTATTTATTAGTATTTAGTATATTTTCTTGTTTTGGGGGTGGGGAGTCCTTTTTCCCCATCAACCTATTTGTCACAATTACAATAATCGAAGTTTTTCTATATATAATATAAATATACGAATATATATACGAAGAAGGGTAAAAAAGAGATATTTAGTTAAAATAAATACATCCTTGAAACTTATTTATTCATTTATTTTTTTATTTTGAAAACTTTTTGTGTAACTTTCTGACTTCTTTTTTATCTGAATAATAATATAAATTTCCCATATATCTGTCTCTTTCAACTCAACCGACAAAAGCCTGGAATTTTTTGTCCGAATTAATGTGTCAGGTTTGAGTAATAAAAAGGGGTTTTCTTTTTTGTTCATTGGTAAAATTCCTTTTTTCACTTTTAGGAAATAATAGAATATAAATGATAAATTTTTTATGAAAAAAAAAAAAAAAAAAGAGATCTTTTATAGTTCTATCAATAACTAGAGGGTTAAACTTTATAGTTTCAAGAGTTCGATTCTATTGAATTTTAGAAGAGCATAAACTACACCAAAGCACTAAGGTAAATAAAACCCATACCCCAGAATAATGAATCTTCGAATTTTTATTTGAACAAAATTTTATTCATCATTTTAATCTTTACTAAAAAAATTTCATTTAGTTGACTCCTTAAATCTCGACGATTGATTACGAATAGGCTATTATGAATTCGAACAAGCCGCTATGGTGAAATCGGTAGACACGCTGCTCTTAGGAAGCAGTGCGAGAGCATCTCGGTTCGAGTCCGAGTGGCGGCAGACCATCTTCGAAAAAAGATACAATAGATTATAAATTATAGAATTAATTCAATTCCTGATTTATATTTCAGGATTCCTCCTTTTTAAAATTTTTCTGATTTTATGATATTTTCAACTTTAGAGCATATATTAACTCATATTTCCTTTTCGAT